ATTCGTGGGCGTTCCTATGAGGAAACACTTATGCTACTGGAACTCATGCCTTATCGAGCATCTTATCCCATTTTTAAATTGGTTTATTCTGCAGCAGCAAATGCTAGTCACAATAAAAGTTTCAACGAAGCTGATTCAGTCATTAGTAAAGCCGAAGTCAATGGGGGTACTATCGTGAAAAGGTTAAAACCTCGGGCTCGAGGACGTAGTTATCCGATAAAAAGACCCACCTGTCATATAATTATTGTAGTGAGGGATACCTCTAAAACGAAAACGGACCAGGATATATATTTAGAAACAAAGGATCAATGGAAAGATCCTATAATAGAGAGATATTGGGAGAAAGAGAGAGACAGAGAAAAAAAAGAGAAAGAGGGAGAAGAAAAATATGGGCAAAAAAATAAATCCCCTTGGTTTCCGACTTGGTGGGGAAAACCAAAAGCATAGATCCCTTTGGTTCGCGCAACCAAAAAATTATTCCATAGGTCTCCAGGAAGATGAAAAAATACGAGATTGTATCAAGAATTATGTACAAAAAAATAGGAGAATATCCTCGGGTTTCGAAGGAATTGCACATATAGAGATTCAAAAAAAAATCGATCTGATCCAGGTCATAATCTATATTGGATTTCCAAATTTGTTAATAGAGGGTCGAACACGAGGAATCGAAGAATTACAGATCAATGTACAAAAAGAATTTAATTCTGTGAACCGGAGACTTAACATTGCTATCACAAGAGTTGCAAAACCTTATGGACAACCTAATATTCTTGCAGAATATATAGCTCTACAATTAAAGAATAGAGTTTCCTTTCGAAAGGCAATGAAAAAAGCTATTGAATTAACTGAACAAGCGGATACAAAAGGAATTCAAGTGCAAATTGCAGGACGTATCGACGGAAAAGAAATTGCACGTGTCGAATGGATCAGAGAAGGTAGGGTTCCCCTACAAACCATTCGAGCTAAAATTGATCATTGTTCCTATACAGTTCGAACTATCTATGGGGTATTAGGCATCAAAATTTGGATATTTGTAGACGAGCAATAATGGGCCTTTCCTTTTCTATCCAGTGATAGAACAAAAAACGACAAACTATTCTTTTTCCCTTCAATGAAAAATGAGCAATTCTAATTCTATAGGGTTGAATAAAAATTGGATTGATCATTTGGTAGAATTGCTATGCTTAGTGTGTGACTCGTTGGTTTTTCTTTAGAGTTGGGATTCAAAAAAAAAGGACTGGCCCCTAACTAATAACTATAGAACTTAGAACCAGCTCATTGCTTCGTATTATCGAGATCCAAGGAACCAGTCACTATATGATGTGTCAATCATATAGTTGTAGCAACTGAAATCTTTTTTCCATAAAGGAAAAATCTTATGGATTGTGAAGCGAAAATAGAAGGATGTGGGTAAATGGAAGGGCGAGAGAAAGAGAGAAGGAGAATATCAATGGTATATGATTCCAATATGTATGGTCTATTATGAATCATCTCATAAAAGGCAGTGTGATAAAGCATCAATACTGATTCGTCCATAATTAGATGAATACGGTTCATAGGAAAAATACCAATAATAAAGAGCCTCGAGTCAATAGAGACTGAGGAGATTGACTTGGGAACGAACTTGAATTGAGGAGCTCCATTGCAGAGTTCAGGCCTAGCCATTAATGGAGAAGCTATGGGAACGACGGAACCTGTGACTGCAGAAGATTCTATTGAAAACGAATCCTAATGATTCATTGGGTGGGATGGCGGAACCAACCAGGAACCAATTGATTTATTCTGAGAGGCCATGGGTTGACCCTACGAATGAAACAAATATTGAAAGAGTAAATATTCGCCCGCGAAACCCTTATTGAATTGCAAAATTTTGGCCGATTCGGTAAAGGTCAAGGATTCGTTATAAAAAGAAAGCAAAGGCATTATCTTCTATATATAGAAATATACGTCTAGCTATATATACAAGATATACAGATTCCTACGTGACAGATTCAATATCAATAAATCCCATGATTTAGTGTATTATTCAATAAATACATGTGTATCTGTAATATTATTGAATCGTTTCATTCGCGAGGAGCTGGATGAGAAGAAACTCTCATGTCCGGTTCTGTAGTAGAGATGAGGTTGAGAAAGAACCATCAACTATAACCCCAAAAGAACCAGATTCCGTAAACAACATAGAGGAAGAATGAAGGGAATATCTTATCGAGGCAATCATATTTGTTTCGGTAGATATGCTCTTCAGGCACTTGAACCCGCTTGGATCACATCTAGACAAATAGAAGCGGGGCGACGAGCAATGACACGATATGCGCGCCGTGGTGGAAAAATATGGGTCCGTATATTTCCCGACAAACCCGTTACAGTAAGACCTACGGAAACCCGTATGGGTTCGGGGAAGGGATCTCCCGAATATTGGGTATCTGTTGTTAAGCCGGGTCGAATACTTTATGAAATGGGCGGAGTATCGGAAACTGTAGCCAGAGCAGCTATTAAAATAGCTGCGTGCAAAATGCCTATACGAACGCAATTCATTATTTCAGGATAGGGATGTGGAACCAAAGGGGTATTTATGATGAAAAAAACAATCGCGGATTTCTTTATTTCTGGACAGACAATATTTCTTTCTTTTTTCCTTCGACCTTTGCATTGAAAGAACAGATTAAAAAAAAAATGATATGATTCAACCTCAGACCCATTTGAATGTAGCGGACAACAGCGGGGCTCGAGAATTGATGTGTATTCGAATCATAGGAGCTAGTAATCGCCGGTATGCTCATATTGGTGACGTTATTGTTGCTGTAATAAAAGAAGCAGTGCCCAATATGCCTCTCGAAAGATCAGAAGTGATCAGAGCTGTAATTGTACGTACATGTAAAGAACTCAGACGTGACAACGGTATGATAATACGATATGATGACAATGCAGCAGTTGTCATTGATCAAGAAGGAAATCCAAAAGGAACTCGGGTTTTTGGAGCGATCGCTCGAGAATTGAGACAGTTGAATTTCACTAAAATAGTCTCATTAGCTCCTGAGGTATTATAAATACTAGTAGATGAGACCATGATATAGTAGGGTATCTGAAATGGATCAATTAGTAGATTGTGTTTCACGCATATACTTTTAATAATTCATAAATAAAGAATCAAAAATTCACATAAAAAAAAACGGAACATGTTGATTATATCAAAATTAGGAGGCACCAATAATTATAGTTCGTCATGGGTAGGGACACTATTGCCGATATATTAACTTCTATAAGAAATGCCGACATGGATAAAAAAGGAACGGTTCGAATAGCATCTACTAATATGACCGAAAGCGTTGTTAAAATACTTCTACGAGAAGGTTTTATTGAAAACGTTAGGAAACATCGGGAAAACAACAAATATTTCTTGGTTTCAACCCTGCGACATAGAAGAAATAGGAAAGGAACATATAGAAATATTTTAAAGCGTATCAGCCGACCCGGTCTACGAATCTATTCCAACTATCAACGAATTCCTAGGATTTTAGGTGGAATGGGGATTGTAATTCTTTCTACTTCTAGAGGTATAATGACAGATCGAGAAGCTCGACTAGAAGGAATTGGAGGAGAAGTTTTGTGTTATATATGGTGATCCTTCTGGTATCCGAAGTTGATCCGTAACTTCCTATTTGTGAAAAAGGAGAGGAAAGACGGGTTGTTTAATATCACTCCTCCTCCATTAGTTGATACTTCAAGGGGGTTACCTGGAATGAAAGAACAAAAATTGATTCATGAAGGTTTAATTACTGAATCACTTCCCAATGGTATGTTCCGGGTTCGTTTAGATAATGAAGATCTGATTCTAGGTTATGTTTCGGGGAGGATCCGACGAAGTTTTATACGGATACTACCAGGAGATAGAGTAAAAATCGAAGTAAGTCGTTATGATTCAACCAGGGGACGTATAATTTATAGACTTCGCAACAAAGATTCAAACGATTAGGTGTAGGTGGCTTTTTAAACATCCCTTTCGTGGGAATACAATTCGAGGTTCAAAATTTCAAGAGACTTATTTTCTTCCAAGGAGTAGATTCGGAATTAAGGTAAGGAATAACAAATATGAAAATAAGGGCCTCTGTTCGTAAAATTTGTGAAAAATGTCGACTGATCCGTAGGCGGGGACGAATTATAGTAATTTGTTTCAATCCGAGACATAAACAGAGACAAGGGTAATCTTTCTAAAAAGAAAAAGGGATTTTCTAAAGGACCCGATGGACAAATAAAGGATCTGTTTTGATATGAAATGGATATATCCGTATATCTCTGACTCATATTTATGAGATGATAAAATATGACAAAACCTATACCAAGAGTTGGTTCACGTAGGAATGGGCGTATTGGTTCACGTAAGAGTGGGCGTAGAATACCAAAAGGAGTTATTCATGTTCAAGCGAGTTTCAACAATACCATTGTGACTGTTACAGATGTACTAGGTCAGGTGGTTTCTTGGTCCTCCGCTGGTACTTGTGGATTCAGAGGCACAAGAAGAGGGACACCATTTGCTGCTCAAACCGCAGCAGGAAATGCTATTCGTACAGTAGTGGATCAGGGTATGCAACGAGCAGAAGTCATGATAAAGGGTCCTGGTCTCGGAAGAGATGCAGCATTACGAGCTATTCGTAGAAGTGGTATACTATTAAGTTTCGTACGTGACGTAACCCCTATGCCACATAATGGATGTAGACCTCCTAAAAAAAGACGTGTGTAGAAATAAGAATTGAACGGATTTCAAGAGAAATAAATGATTCAATGATCTGAAAAAAGAATAATATTATTATGGTTCGAGAGGAAGTAGCAGTATCCACTCGGACACTACAGTGGAAGTGTGTTGAATCAAGAACAGACAGTAAGCGTCTTTATTATGGCCGTTTCATTTTGGCCCCGCTTATGAAAGGCCAAGCAGATACGATAGGTATCGCGATGCGAAGGGCTTTACTTGGAGAAATAGAAGGAACATGTATCACACG